AATCGAACCCGCATCGTTAGCTTGGAAGGCTAGGGGTTATAGTCGACGTCGATTCAGCATTTTGAACGTCTCTAATTCAAAACCGAACATGATACTTTGGTTTCATTCGGCTCCTTTATGGAAGATGAGTCAATTCGTAGATCTAAGATGTGTTCAAAATGAACAAAATTCTACCCATAACACCTATGTCAGCTTTTTTGTTTAAATATAAACAAAACGAATCGCTTTCTAGATGATCCTTCTAGAAGAAGGTCATTTTAACAATCTTTCTAGTTACTTCGTTCTCTATTTCTATTTGAGAGGATCCTAAGGAAAAGGGTTTTGTTTCCAACGAGCTAAAACAATATGTCGATGTCTCTAGTAAACCAAAGTCATCGTTGAATAGCTATTTCGCTTCAATTTATTTCTTTAGAAATCGAAAAGAAAATAGAAGGAAGGTTTAGTTACGATTCGAAATTGACTTTCTATCTTCACCCATGGATCCTTTACTCATACTTATTCAATTGGAAGTCTTGATCCAATTCAAATTCTGTTTCGCAATTTCATAATCCAACTTTTAAATTTATAAGTGACTCGGGGATAGAAATCACGAGAATGTGTAGTTTTTTTTCTCGAATTGCTCATTTGAGAGGTAAAGGATTAAATCCTTTTAATTTGAAGAAATAAAGTTTTTAATCGGAATATGAATAAAACCGAAAGACCCCTTAACTATTAAAGGTTTAAAAGAACGAATCACACTTTTACCACTAAACTATACCCGCTACAATATGATTATTATATACAAATGGACTTTTTGTCGAACAATAGAATTGAGCATGATTAAGATAGGATTATTAAAGAATAATCAAAATAAGCGTTTTTCGTGGGGAGATAAAAATTTAATGAGATTCGGAAAAGAAGTTTCATTTAATTTCAATTAAATGACTAAAGTTTTCTCTTTTGGTGAACAAGTTTTGATAGATATAGATCGCAAAAACACTAAAATCAGAACACAAAAATGCATTGTGGAAGAATCAATAGTTTTTAGTTGGGAAAATGAAAATCAAATATAACAACAATAAAGAATGTAAATAGTCTTTCTTCTTTTTGTTGTTGCTTGAAGATAAGATATTTAATTGATTAAAACAATAATTTTTTAATTTAAAAATTATATATTTTATATATTATTATAATATAAATAATATAAATAGAAAAGAAAAAGCCTTTTTGTTTTCAAATCAGATAAATCATTAATTATCTATAATTCGTTGGACCAAAAAAAGGGCCCGGCTAGGTACTGACCAGGCCAGGCCATCAGAATAAGAAGGGCTTTTCGAACAAAATCAACACAAAACAAAGAGGTCGTCCTTATTTTTCTTTATTTAGGTTGTTGGCACTTTCCAGCCCTTCCCTTTCGATAAAGGAAATTCCCGGTTTGTCGATCTCTCTACATATACATATTATACATATATATAATAGAGCAAAGAAGAGAGAGAAAAAAAACTCCTGACATTATGGATAATGTAGTAATTAGCTTTTTCAATTGGGAGAGATGGCTGAGTGGACTAAAGCGTCGGATTGCTAATCCGTTGTATGAGTTATTCGTACCGAGGGTTCGAATCCCTCTCTTTCCGTCTCCGTTGATGACTTGATTTATTTTTTCAATTTTTTCAAATCTTAGTTAAACGTGTAGAATATAGATAAAATCCTAAGAAGATTTGAAAATTAATCAAAGAAAACCCTTAGGATCTTATTCTTCACGTCCGGGATTACGTCCCGGATCATTAGATAGGAATCCAAAGATAAAGAGAGAAACAAAAAATATCACTACGGTATAAACGAAGAGTTTCAGAGTAAGCATTACACAATCTCCAAATTATTTTTTGGGAAAAAAAGAGAATAGATCTTCCATTTTTCTACCACATATCCTATTTTGACACCTGTTTTTTTTTCTAGAAATAGAAATTTATTGTTACAAAACAAATGCATTTGTTTTTCATTAACAAAAATATCTTTCATATCGAAATTAGATATTGTGGTAGACCCTAAGAGGGTTAGGGTCTTTTGCTGCAAAAGGGGTCAAAAAATGAAGAGAAGAAATAGGTGGTAAGCCGGCCACTAACTCAATGTGCGAATCGAGGGTTCATACTCTAAAACTTATCTGATTTTTTCAATTGTTAGAATTTTTTCTCGAAGAAATCATGTATTTTCTAGGATATTATTATATATATTATTAATTAAATTAGAATTATTAAGGATTTCATCGAAAACTTACAGCAGCTTGCCAAACAAAAGCTAAAAGAAAAAAAAACAGAGGTATAACTGGCATAACATCTACGATTGGATTCAAAAAAGCATAGGCTTCGGGCAATTTTCCGAAGAAAAAACTACTCGAAGAAAGGGAAGAATTAATACAAATACAGATTAAACTAATGATATTAAGCATAACAGACATTTTTGTGTTCTTGGAGATAATTACATTTTGGTTGGGTTTTTGATATAAGGAAAAAGGAAGAAAGTCAGTTACGGTAGACAAAAAATCCTTCTTCTTTTTGAAGCCACCCAATCACAAAATCCTCCAATTCTCAACTTAAAGGAGAATAGAAGAAATCATACTTTCATACAATATCTTAATTGAATTCTATGTAATGATCAATAAATTTAGTTGAATTCTATATCTATATGTATCAACATCCTACTACCCGTTTATTCTATAGATATAGATATTTGGGCTGGAGTTGACAAACAACCAATACTAATTTTATTGTTTCTTAGTTTAGATTATAAATTGAAATGGGGCGTGGCCAAGTGGTAAGGCAACGGGTTTTGGTCCCGCTATTCGGAGGTTCGAATCCTTTCGTCCCAAAGGATTTTTATGCTATTGCTATAGTATTCCTATTATTGCTATAGATAATGGAGTGGTCAGGAGTAAATCAGTATTAATTTAAATATCTGTTCGAATCTCATTAACAAATGATAAAGTTCCATAACATATGTTTTAGAACATATTTTTTTATGTTATGGAGCCAATGTATTTTTTTCTATTTCATTTTTTTAGGTATTTCGCGGTTGACTCTAATGAAAAATTGGAAATCTATGGAACGATTGAGGCAGGGATGATTTATCCTATTCCTTTTATTCACTTTATGACAAGATTTGATTATTGAAATATTACTCAACCCTATCCCTATGTTAAACAAAATAAATATAAACATCTAAAATGAGGAAATATTTAGCTTATATGGTATGTATGTATCGTTCTATTTCAATGCAAATAATTTTTATATTTTTGTTTTCGTAATCAGATGAAAAGAATAAAGATTCAAATCTTTACTTAATATCATTTTTTGATCCACTTGCGAAAAAAAAAATTGGATTATTTCTTCTTTATCTTTGATCCATTTATCTATTTTTAATCAGTGATGAGTCAAGGAAAGACTTATCGGATTAAACATGCTGTTTATTCGCGAATTTACTTCAAAGAAGATAGTATTTCTAAATAGGAAACTTTTTCAATTATAGATATTTTTTTATAAATACTTTATTAATGATTTCTTGTCAGTTGAATCTTTGGTATTGAAAAAGTAGGAAATAGCAGAATCTATCCTATATTAGTCACTTGAAGATGCAGAGTCAATAAATTATTCGTTTATATATAGTTATAATTATATCTTCTTTCTACTTTCTATTATTTTGTATTATATAGATACTTTTTATGTATGTTAAAATATATTTATGGATGTTAAAGATCTTGTCTTGCTAATACTTTTTCATAAAAATCGTTCCACATACAGATATCACATCATATTCTTATTTTAAACTAAGAAAATCAAAAGTCTAGATTACGATGTTTATGTACAACTGAACCAATGACTATTCATGATTCCATAATTGAATCAATTCCATACTGGTTCCAAATTAGAGGAATGTGATGGTAAAACTTCGTTTGAAACGATGTGGTAGAAAGCAACGTGCGACTTGAAGGACACGATCCGTTGTGGATTTTTAGACCCACCATCTTATTTTCGATTTATCGAGGAATGAAGATGCTCTTGTCTCGACATTGTTTGTTCTGTTACACCCGAATCCTTTGTTTTTTTGTTGGGTTGTAAATTGTCTACGATGGAGCTCGAGTCGAAAGGATTAATTCCTTTCTGGGGGGCAAGGATCTAGGGTTAATGCCAATCAATCAATTGGAACAACTTCGTAAACGTATCTTCTATATATAATAATAACATAGATATAAAAAGGATCCAATCCAATTTAAACAAGTTTTGTTTTTAAATTGGAAACTTGTTGTAATTGATCAAACTTTTTCGATTCAAAGTGTATTACGCGGGAATCAACTGTCCATCGGATTCTTTGATAGAAATAAATCAAATTTCAAATATTTCCAATTCAAATCAAAGGGTATGTTGCTGCCATTTTGAAAGTATTAAGAAGCACCGAAGTAATGTCTAAACCCAATGATTTTAAATAAAGATTAAAGGATCCAAGAACAAGTAAACCAATTTTAATTGTCTCGATAGTCTCAATAACTGGATCATCCAAATCTAATTTTAAACGAGACAAAAAAAGCGGGTAAAGACAACTCAATAAATGAAATTGAGTATTGAATAAAGAGAAGAATTTTCTTTTGAGCTATTTGAGAGTTATTCAACTTGAGTTATGAGTACGAATGGTTTCTTTCAAATTTTCAGGAAGGCCAAAAAACGAATGAAATTAAAGTCTAGTTGATTTTCTAGGTTGATTCGAATCAAATCATTTTTTCTCGAGCCGTACGAGGATAAAACTTCCTATACGGTTCTAGGGGGGGTATTGTTCATCTATATCTATCCCAATGAGCCGTCTATCGAATCGTTGCAATTGATGTTCGATCCCGAAGAGAAGGAAAAGATCTTAGAAAAGTGGGGTTTTATGATCCAATGAAGAATCAAACTTATTTAAATGTTCCTGCTATTCTATACTTCCTTGAAAGGGGTGCTCAACCTACAGGAACTGTTCAGAATCTTTTAAAGAAAGCAGAAGTTTTTAAAGAACTTACGTCTAATTAAACAAAATTCAATTAAATTTAAAGAAATACCAAGGGGGGGTAGCGACTTATATATAACTTTGTATAATTTTTCTTTACTAGTTTTTTTGATCCCCCCCTTCCTGCTCGATTCGTATCTATTTTTCATTCCTTCCGTCGAATCCAATGGTGGTGGTCTAGAACGACAAAACGTTAGTTTATTGATTAAAAAATAAAAAAATTCGGGCATTTCCTTCAATTGTGTGATTTTCATTATAATTTGACTAACCAATAAGGAATCAAGCCTGCTTATTCCACTTGTATTGATGAAATACAGTATGGACTAAAAAATCCGTATTTTTTTAATTCTTCCTTATTTATTATTCCATTTCTACTTTTTGTATCTCTGTGGATTAGGTATGTAGTGCCAATCCAAGACAATTTTGAATATTATTGCATTGAAGTTATTTGAATTTCAAAAAAGATTTTAATAGCAATCTCTTTTGTTTTTTTCCACTATATTCTTTTCTCAAAATTTAGAATATTGACAACAGTGTATCGAACAAATATAATTCATGGTGATAAGTGAAGTGGGTTTATTTGTTTCTGTCCATAGGTTTTTTTACTTTAAACTCATTTGGTAATTCTGTTTTTCTTTTATCTGAGAATTTCTTGTATGTTGATCTAATCAATTCATTTTTATGTTTCGAATCCATTAGAAAATCTGTTTTGTTAGCTCAATGATTTGATTAGCCCGTATAATCTCTTTTCTTTTTATTTTATTGAAATTTCATTTCATTGATTTTGATTGTATCTATATATCCTTTGTTGAGATTATGTTTAATCTATATTTTATTCGGGTTGCTAACTCAACGGTAGAGTACTCGGCTTTTAAGTGCGGCTAGAATCTTTTACACATTTGGATGAAGTGAAGAATTCGTCCATACCATTGGTAAAGTTTGGAAGACCCCGACTGATCCTGAAAGGGAATGAATGGAAAAAAAAGCATGTCGTATCAATGGAGAGTTCTGAGGATATTTCATTCTTATCGGATTGGTACAAAACCTTGTTCGAATTCTTGGAACGGAACGAGTTTGGTCGAATGAATAAATGGATAGGGCCTTATGGCTTCAATTAATTATCAGAAAGAAAAAGGAACCAGCTTATGTTCTAACTTTGAATAAGTTCCCGATCTAATTAGACGTTAAAAATAGATTAGTACCTGATACGGGAAGGACTTCTCCCCATGAGGGGATTCTATATTTTTTTAATGAATCCTAACTATTTATATTCTTATTATGGAATCGAGGTGTGTGTAAAAGAAGAAGTATATTGATAAAGAAAGTTTTTTCCGAAATCAAAAGAGCAATTAGGTTTAAAAGATAAAGGATTTCTAACCATCTTGTTATCCTATAACATAGACGAATTAAATGAAATGGAAAAAAGAGAGGGTAGAGAATCTGTTGATAAGTTTACTTGTCTCCGGGGTATCTATTCTTACTAGAATACCCTGTTTTGACTGTATTGCACTATGTCTTATTTGTTAACCCTCAAAATTTTCTACCCTTTGGCTCAAATTGAAATTCAAATGGAGGAAATCAAAAGATATTTACAGTTAGAGAGATTTCAACAACATGACTTCCTATATCCACTTATCTTTCAGGAGTATATTTATGCATTTGCTCATGATCATGGTTTCAATAGATCCATCTTTTCGGCAAATCCGAGTTATGACAATAAATCCAGTTTACTGATTGTGAAACGGTTAATTACTCGAATGTATCAACAGAGTTATTTGATTATTTCTCCTAATGATTCTAATCAAAATTCCTTTTTGGGACGCAACAATAATTTGTATTCTCAAATCATATCAGAGGGGTTGGGATTTATTGTGGAAATTCCATTATCTCTACGATTAATATTTTCTCTAGAAGGCAAAAAGAAAAAGATAGTAAAATCTCAGAATTTACGATCAATTCATTCAATATTTCCCTTTTTAGAGGACAATTTTTCACATTTCACTTTTGTGTTAGATATATTCATCCCCCATCCTGTCCATGTGGAAATCTTGGTTCAAATTCTTCGCTATTGGGTAAAAGATGCTTATTCTTTGCATTTATTACGATTCTTTCTCAACGAGCATTGTAATTGGAATAGTTTTATTAATCCAAAGAGGGTCAGTTCCTCTTTTTCAAATAAAAATCGCAGATTATTATTATTCTTATATAATTCTTATGTATGTGAATACGAATCCATTTTCGTCTTCCTACGTAACCAATCTTCTCATTTACGATCAACATCTTGTGAAGTTCTTCTTGAACGAATCTATTTCTATGTAAAAATAGAACGTCTTGTGAACGTCTTTGTTAAGGTTAACTATTTTCAGACGAACCCATGGTTGGTGAAGGAATCTTGCATGCATTATGTTAGGTATCAAAGAAAATCCATTTTGGCTTCAAAGGGGACGTCTCTTTTTATGAATAAATGGAAATGTTACCTTGTAACTTTTT